AACTACCATCAACCAAGGAGAAAATATAGAATGAGCATGAGGTAATAATTCCATATTGATTCGAATCAATCCATATGCTCCCATTTTTAATAAGATTCCGGCGAGAAGCATACAAGTGCTATAATGTGCCTCTCCGTGGGTGTCAGGTAACCATGTATGTAAAGGTATAATCGGTGATTTGACAGCAAAAGTAATAAGAAATCCAATATAAAATATTATTTCTAGTGTGACAGGATAGGATTGATTAGTTAATATTTCTAAATTTAATGTTGGTTCGTTGGAACCATATAAACTTATACCCAAAACTCCTATTAATAGAAAAATAGAACTTCCTGCAGTGTACAAAATAAATTTTGTAGCTGAATACAGACGTTTTTTCCCCCCCCACATGGATAAAAGTAGATAAACAGGAATTAATTCTAATTCCCACATGATGAAAAAAAGTAAAAGATCTCGAGAAGAAAATGATCCTATTTGACCGCTGTACATTGCTAAGATCAGGAAATGGAATAATCGGGAATCCCGAGTAACTGGAAAAGCTGCTAAAGTAGCTAAAGTAGTGATAAAACCCGTCAGTAAAATAGTTCCTATAGAAAGTCCATCTATTCCCAGTCTCCAGTAAAAATCAAAAATATTGATCCATTTATAATCTTCGGCCAGTTGAATTAACGGATCGTCAATTTTAAAATTATAAAAAAAAGCGTAGGTCGTTAGAAGAAGTTCTAAGATACATATGCATATAGTATACCATTTCTTTACTTTATTTCCCCTATGCGGAAAAAAGAACATTAATGAACCAGCAGATATTGGAAAAATTACAATTATTGTTAACCAAGGAAAATAATTCGTGGTAAAGACAAGATACACCAGGTCCAAAGAACTCGTACTCAAAAAAAAATATATAAATAAAATTAAAATATAATTTGAGTACGAGTCCTTGTCAATAAAAAAAATAAAATGTATTCAAAAGGTATTCAAATGGGGGTTTCGGTAACGTATCAATAAGCTAAACCCATACTTCGAGTTGTTTCATGCCATAAATAAACTCGAACGCTCAAGAAATCCGTTGGACAGGCGGATTCACATCTTTTACAACCAACACAGTCCTCTGTTCTTGGAGCGGAAGCAATTTGCTTAGCTTTACATCCGTCCCAAGGTATCATTTCTAATACGTCTGTAGGGCATGCTCGGACACATTGAGTACATCCTATACAGGTATCATAAATTTTTACTGAATGTGACATAGGATCTATAGTTTTTTGAATGTCATAAATTTTCAATCTAGTAAACTTGTAACTCAATCATATATTAAAATACTAGATGAATCAATGATTTCCTTTACCAGAAATTTTCTAATGAATTCTGGTTCAATTGATAAAAAAAATAGGGCCAAAAAACTTTGATTTCTTACATTTTCACAAATATCATCTACTAGGTTACAACCTATTATATATGCTAATTGAAATCTATTATTTTTTTACTTATTCAATAAGGTCGATTGGTTGATGCGAGTTGATTTTCTGTTACGATAAATTGACGAGACTATAGCTGATCCAATAGCTGCTTCAGCGGCTGCAATTGCTATAACAAAAATGGAGAAAATATCTCCTTTTAGTTGGTGATTATCAAAAAAATCAGAAAATGTTACGAAATTCATATTAACCGCATTGAGTATAAGTTCAAGACACATAAGAGCCCTAACCATATTTCGACTCGTGATCAATCCATAAAGACCGATAGAAAATAAATAGGCACTCAAAACAAGTACATGTTCGAGTATCATTCATCAACTCCTTATCAATTTTGATTGATTTCAATATGAACAATGATTTAATCGACTAGAATATAACAAAATAAAGTACGAACAAAAAATATATTGGGTAATATATATCAAATAAAAAATCTTCTATGTTTAAAGATGAAATCATATTCAATCAAATTCAATTGAATGAAAGGAAAAGATGTGATAACATAAAAAAGTTTTATTTGGATTGTTCTTTACTAATTAGAAAGCTTTTTATTGGCGAGCCACAGCAATTGCACCTATCAAAGCAACTAAAAGAATTATTGAAATGAGTTCAAATGGAAGAAAAAAATCTGTTGATAAATGAATTCCTATTTGTTGACTATTACTTATCAAATCTTGCTCTAGAATCTGGTTTAATCTTGTAGTCCAAATCACCCCATACCATGACGTATCCAGAATAGTAGTAATTAACGAAAGAAGAATACTTGTACAAACCAACGAAGTAATCCCATCCCCAACGGTCCACAGATTTAAATCTTTGGAATATTCTGAACCATTCATGAACATCACAGCAAATATGATTAAAACATTTATGGCCCCCACGTAAATAAGGAGCTGTGCAGCAGCTACAAAATGGGAATTTGATAGAATATACAATAAAGATATACAAACAAGAACAAATCCTAAGGAAAAGGCCGAAAATATTGGGTTGGGAAGTAATACCACTCCCAGACCTCCTAATAGAAGACCGGATCCTAAAAAAACTAAAAGAAAATCATGTATTGGTCCAGGCAAATCCATTATATTATGTAAAATACGAAAGAAATGTTTTTCATGACCTTATTGACTTAACTAGGGAATCCTTTTTTATTATGTTTTTAATAGAGTTAAATTCGAATCTAATGGATATTATGAATTGATGTAGATACAATTATTGGACAATTTCGCTTTTTTTCTTTAATTCTAAAGTGTACTTTGAACCTATCCATTTCAACAAAGTAATTACGAATATATTATATTAGATTAAGAGAATGAGCCTTAATAATTTTGAATTATTGTTTAATCAAATTAAGAGGTTTATCCATTTTTTGTTTGAGGTGAATTCAAAATTGTTCGAATAGTATAATCCTCAATTACTGACATTGGTAAACGACCCAAAGCTATTTGATTATAATTCAATTCGTGACGATCATAAGTTGAAAGTTCATATTCTTCAGTCATTGACAAACAATTTGTTGGACAATACTCAACACAGTTACCACAAAATATACAAATTCCAAAATCAATACTGTAATTAAGCAATCGTTTTTTTCGAAAATTAATTTCAAATTTCCAATCAACAACAGGCAGGTCTATAGGACATACTCGAACACATACTTCACAAGCAATGCATTTATCAAATTCAAAATGGATTCGACCGCGGAAACGTTCCGATGTTATTAACTTTTCATAGGGATATTGAATAGTTACAGGTAAACGATTTGTGTGGGATAATGTAATCATGAAACCTTGACCAATGTACCTTGCAGCTCGTGTGGTTTGTTGACCATAATTCATGAACCCGGTTATCATAGGAAGCATATCGTAAATATCTATAAACAATTTTATCTTTGTTTCTTTCTCTTGTTTAAAACAAGTAATGAATGTTGGATTCATTTTTCATTTACAGTGAAAAGAGTTGGAAAGAAGTTGTTAATAATAGATTACCGAGCGAAATAGGTAAAAGAAATTTCCATCCAAGGTTTAATAGTTGGTCCATTCTTAGCCTAGGTAAAGTCCATCTTGTTGTGATAGAAATGAACAAGAACAAATAAGTTTTAGCCAATGTAATAAAGATACCAATTATTGTTCCAATAATTTGATCCCTTTCAAATAATTCAGGAATAGATATATACGGAATAGAAATATTCCAACCGCCCAAGTATAGAACTGTTACAAATAATGACGAAACTAATAGATTTAGATAGGAAGCAACGTAAAATAAACCAAATTTGATACCTGAATATTCAGTTTGATAACCTGCTACTAATTCTTCTTCGGCTTCTGGTAAATCAAAAGGTAACCTCTCACACTCTGCTAGGGAAGAAATTAGAAAAATGATAAAACCTATGGGTTGACGCCACAAATTCCACCCCCAAAAACCATATTTTGATTGTGCCTCAACTATATCAACTGTACTTAAACTATTAGATAATCCTAGTCGGTGATAACATTACTATTTCCACCGCTATTACAAAACCGTACATGAGGGTTTCGCCTCATACGGCTCCTCTGGGGCCACAAATAAATCTAAGGACCAGATTAGTATTATTTATATGGATATGGTGTGTTGTAAAATAGATGAAATCCAAATCTATCGGAGGGTCCCGAATTAGACCAATGGAATTCTGTCTGCTCTAACTTTAATAATATGCTTTGGAATTCATCTCATCCTTTACGAATTAAAATTTATATTTGTTAAGTAATAATTTAATCCTTCAATAAAATACTCCTTGTCAAAATATCAATAAGTATTTCAGCCCATTGTTGTTTTCGATTACGAAAAAGAATTAGACATCCTATTAGTTTATTATTAATGACATAAATTCTATTTTGTTTACGAAATATATGAAAGAAAAAAAAAAGATCCCTTTTTCGTTCCTATTCTTCTTTTTGAGAAAAAAAAGTTGGTGGACTTAAAAAATAAAAGATTATTTCGTTTCTGATAGTCATTACGTTTATCGGTGGATAGGAACATACTCTGAATCGGAATCTTGGGGAGTACTGTCCTGATGATTTCTACCAATTTTAAGCCCCAATTAACCTTCTTTTTTTTATGTTATGTATAAATATCCTTTTGAATTTGGTTAATCTCTATTACGAATTCTTTGTGTATTTTTGTGTTTCTAACCATCCACTCATTTTTGCCTAATCCCCACTCATTTGGTAATTAACCCATAAATTGATAGTGAAAACGTCATACGGTTAATCTTTTGAACCCGCTTCAAGCCAGGATGACTAATCAACCCATCTTGGGGTAAAGCTTTTTTTACGACTTTGTTTATTTCCACTTAACCTTTGTACATAGGAAATGAGACTCAATTTTTCTTTTTACTGCGAATTTCTAAGCCGTTTTTTTCACTCATATATAACTATTAAACTTCCTTTATTGACATTAACCCAAAAGATAAATACTAAAGATATATATTCAATTCTATTTGTCTAGAATGGAAGGAATAGGAAAAAGAAAAGTTTATGTTTCAACGAATCACACGTAGAGATATTGATAAAACACATAGAGTTAATGGTATTTCATAACTAATCGATTGAGCAGCAGCTCGCAGACCACCTAAAAAAGAATATTTATTATTTGATCCATATCCTGACATAAGAAGTCCAATAGGAGCAATACTTGAAATGGCAATCCATAAAAAAATACCGATATTGAGATCAGCTAAAACAAGGTGATTGCTAAAAGGAATTACTGAATAACTTAGTAAAATTGAGATAACTGCTATAGACGGTCCAATACTAAATAAACGAGTATTTCCCCTAGATGGACGAAGATTCTCTTTGAAAAGTAGTTTTGTCCCATCTGCTAGAGCTTGAAGAATTCCCAAAGGGCCGGCGTATTCAGGCCCAATACGTTGTTGTATCCCTGCAGATATTTCTCTTTCTAACCACACAATTACTAGTACACCTGTTGTGATCCCCAATACAAGAGAAAATATAGGGACAAGTATCCATATGAGTCCATAGACCTCTTTTAAAGATTCCAATTTGACAAAAGAATTCATAGTTTGTACTTCTGTTGTATGAGTTATCATTTTAACGATCAACTTCTCCCATAATTATATCTATGCTACCGAGTATCGTCATAATATCAGCCAATTTCATTTTTTTAACTAGTTCAGGAAGAATTTGCAAATTAATAAAACCTGGTGGGCGGATTTTCCATCTCCAAGGAAAACCACTTTGATCCCCTATCAGAAAAATTCCCAATTCTCCCTTTGGAGCTTCAACTCTTACATAAAGTTCTTGTTTCGACAATTCAAAAGTAGGAGAAGGTTTTTTACTAATGAATCGATATTCAAAATCATTCCATTCTGGATTCCTTTTTCTATCAAAGCCTCTGCTTTCTAAATTCTCATAGGGACCCCCCGGAATTCCTTCCAGAGCCTGTTGAATAATTTTTATGGATTCCGTCATTTCGCTAAGTCGTACTAAATAACGAGCTAATGAATCTCCTTGTTTTTGCCACTGAATTTCCCATTCAAATTCATCGTAACACTCATAACGATCAACTTTACGAAGATCCCATTGTATTCCAGATGCGCGTATCATGGGTCCGGATAAACCCCAATTTATTGCTTCTTCCCCACCAATAATCCCTACTCCTTCAACTCGTTCTAAAAAAATAGGATTTCGTGTAATAAGTTTTTGATATTCAACAACCTCTGTTAAAAAATAATCGCAAAAATCCAAGCATTTATCTATCCAACCATGAGGTAGATCAACCGCTATTCCTCCGATACGAAAATAATTATGCATCATTCTCATACCGGTGGCAGCTTCGAATAGATCATATACAAATTCTCGTTCTCTGAAAATATAGAAAAAAGGAGTTTGTGCACCAATATCTGCCATAAAAGGTCCGAGCCATAACAGATGAGAAGCTATACGACTCAATTCCAGCATAATTACTCTGATATAGCTGGCCCTTTTAGGAACTTGAATATTTCCCAATTGTTCTGGGCCATTTACGGTTATTGCTTCTGTAAACATAGTAGCTAAATAATCCCATCGCGTTACATAAGGTAAATATTGTATAATTGCCCGGTTTTCCGCAATTTTTTCCATTCCTCTGTGTAAATAACCTAATATTGGTTCACAGTCAACAACATCTTCACCATCTAGAGTAACAATTAGACGAAGAACACCATGCATAGATGGGTGGTGAGGTCCCATATTGACTATCATAAGGTCTTTTCCTGTAACTGGTATATTCATAAGTTTTTCCTTGATTTGTTCTTGCATGAAGGAAATTGTTGAATAAAGAAGTTTATCAAAATTCAAGATCTAATAAATTAACTAAATTCCAAATTTTTTAATTTAACGATTTTTTGATTCCCGAATATCCAACTGATTAATTAATTCTTTATAACGTACTTTATTTTTTTTTGACAAATAAGCCAGCAATCGTTGACGTTTTCCCAGAATTTTCCGTAGACCTCTTTGAGATGAATAATCTTTTCTGTGTAATTCCAAATGTGAAGTAAGTCTTCGTACCTTATTGGTGAAACTGAATACTTGAAATTCAATGGATCCCTTGTTTTCTTCTTTTTTTTCTTGAAATGAAATGAATGAATTTTTTATCATAAAAAGAAATCCTTCTTTTTTTGAATATTAATTTAAAGATATGAATTTTACTGATCAGTAATAATAATGCTGGTTATTTTTGTACAAGGATCTGAATTGAATTATCAACTTTTTTATTTGATCAAATAAAAAAATTAATTAACTCAATTCCTAATTTGATTCGGATAGGTATCTAAAAAGCATGCTATATTTTTTCTAAAAAAAATGGAATTTTCGGTCGAAAATAAGAAGATTCCGTTGATCTTTTTATGGATCTGATTGGTATCTATGTCATTGATTAAATTAATCTCATTTATAAAGATGAAATTTAAAGCAATCCATATGATGTGTGCATACGTTTTTTTTTTCATATACCAGAAATTAGATATTATATAGAGAAAATTGGATCTATCATCAATGAATTTGAAATCGTAGATACATATGTATTCTTATCATACTGAAACGATTTCCATTATTAGTATTAAACCAATAGCGATTCATACAAGCTAAATCTTCTAATCGAAAATTGGGCCAAAGGAAGAACTTGAATTTAATTAGTTTCTTTTTATCTCTATCAAATTCTTTCTTTTTATTCAAAACTTGACCACAGTTTTTGATATTCTTATCAAATCTTGAATTTCTATACCTAGCATTTATATTTTTTGATTTGAAACAAATTAAAATTCGAAATTCTTTACGTCGTTTAGGGGAGAGAATCTTTTCAGGAACAAAGAAATCATAATGATTTTTGTTTGTATTTCCTGTTCCAGTTTTTTTTTTATATTTTGTAATGGATTTATCAAAACTCTTTTTATTAATATAGCTTTTGTTTTTGTATCTTTGACTTATTTGGTGCTTTTTTTTATGAACCAATGAAATACCTACGGTTCTATATATAATAAGTTGTCCATCGTTTTTTACAGAGAGATGAACAGGTTCAATAATCAATATTCCTTTTTTCATTAATTTAGCAAAAGTTAAATTCTTCTCATTCATTAAAATGTCTAGGCTCATTTCTCCGCTTTGAATAGAAGATATAGCAATTTCGTTTGGATTTATCAGTCTAACCAAGAGACAATATACTTTTACATTATTGAGAACTTTTTGATTTAAAAACTCATTCCATCGCAATTGAAAACGCAAATACCTTGTGAGAAAGAAATCAAGTTCCGCTTCTGTATTGCTTTTGTATTGTTTTTTCTTTTTAGGTTTTTTTATCTTTGATTCTGCATCATTTTCTTCAATATTTTTTTCTTGGTTTGCTAGAACTGATTCAGGATTTCCTTCTTTCTGTTTATCTGATTCAAGCTCTCCTTGGCCCACAAGTTCTTTTTCTTCTTGATTTGGATTAGAAATTCTAAGGGATCTTTTTTCGTTTGATGGTATAAACCCCTTTTTCTTTCTAATGATAGTTTTATTAAGATTTTTATTTTCATTAAAAAGTAATTTGATTGGTATGACCCACGGTTTAAGTTTATATGCACTAGACAATAGGACAAATTCTGGAAAGAACCAAAATTCCACATTTGCTATACGACGACTTAGTATTTCTTCATTCATTCCCATCCAATCAAAAAAGTTTCTTTTTTGATTGGCAAGATCCGTCTTAGTTATTTTATCAATTTTTTGATAATTATTAACTTTTGTATTAATATTTTTTTTTTTACTCTTGGGATCGATCCAGGACTCAATATTGCCTTTTTTTCTAAACCAAAAATTAAGAATTCTCCAATCCAAATATTTTCTATTCGGAATTTTTCCTATACCTCTAATATGATATTTTCCTAGAAAACTAGAGACTAGATAATTATCTATAGCAATGCTTATAGGCATATCAAATTTTTTTTCTTTATAATTAATTGATTTATAGCAAAAAAGATTATATATATAATCCTTTTTAAAATTATGTTTTTGATTCAATAATGAATCTGCCTCCAAATCATTTTGTTTTTCATAATTATAAAATTTGTCTTTTTCATATGAATACTCGTTGTTTAAATTTTGATTTGGAACCAGAGAGTCTTGGTTGATTTTATTTCTCCATTTTTCGGCTACTAATCTAGACCATGCAATCTGAGGTAAATTGTATTGATAATGATTTCTTAACCAGTTTTTCCATTGATCTATTTCGCAATTGAAAAAGATTTTATCTTTTAATTCATAATGAAAGATTCCTTCTTCGTCAAAAAAAAGCTTTATTTGATTCTTAACAAAAAAGGATCTTACACGTCTGTTAGATTCAAAGAAAGCCTTTAACTTCTTTAACTTATAGAAGTTAATAACTGGAATTTGTGATAATTTGTAAAATACATATGCTTGTGAAAAAGAGGCTAGGTCATAACCCATTTTTTCATTTTTTTTTTTAATATTGGATATTAAGTTTTTTCTAGTTGAAATAAAATAAATGGTATTTTTGTTTTTTTTATTAATTTTTTCTTGATTTTCTTCATTCTTGTAAATGTATTTATCAATCATTTTTTTTGTTGATTCAAGAAAAAGTTGTGTAGTGATTCTTGGAATATTAATGATACCTAGAAAAATACCTATATATATTCGTTCCATGAAAAATTTTATAAAAAAAAAAGATTTACGAATTAATCGAGTATTTTTTCTTTTTAATATCTGCCAAATTTTTTTTGATGATTCTAAAATAATAGAATCATCACTTGGTTTGTTATAACTATTAGTTACGTTTTTCTTTTCTTTTGGAATTTCTTCTATTTTATTTCTGATTGTCTTTGTTCTATCAATCAAATCTTTCATTTTATTTTCATTTAGTGAAGAATTTGTCCATTCCATAGATCGATTTTGAACAGACAGTTCATGAATCATCTGGTTACTAGTTATTGAATCTTTTTTAGTTTCATTTAATTCATATATTTCTCTCAGTCCAAATAATGGAATTAGATTTCGTTT